TATGAAATCCTTGGAAGAAAAGGATGAATCGAAATATAGCTGCTACGCCAAAACTCGGCGCAAAGAACCAACCAGATTGTCCCAGTGGATAAATAAGGAATACGGAAACAAAAACAGCGATTGGACCAGAGAATGAAATTGCATTATAAGGCCGCAATTGAACAGACCGAGCAAGTTCAAATTGACGTAACATGAAACCTATTAGTGCAAAAGCCCCATGGAGAGCGACAAAAGTCCACAGACCCCCTAATTGACACCAACGAGTAAAATCCCCCTGTGCTTCCGGGCCCCAAAGTAGCAACAAAGAGTGTGCTAAACTATTGGCAGGGGTGGAAACCGCCGCGGTTAAGAAATTGCAACCTTCCAAATAGGAACTAGCCAATCCATGGGTATACCAAGAAGTTACAAAAGTAGTCCCTGTAAACCAACCCCCTAAAGCAAAATAAGCACAAGGAAAGAGCAATAGGCCGGACCATCCTACAAAAACAAAACGGTCCCTTCGTAACCAGTCGTCCATAATATCAAATAGATCCTTTTCTTCTTTAGTAACTCTACCAAGGGCTATAGTCATAGTGATCCTCCTATTCAATTACTTCAACCATTTCCGAGCATCTCATATTACTTCCAGGGCATACGATAGTTTGATTATCTGTGGACGACTTCTTTCTCGTTCAATGCCCTTTTTCAAAGGTCTCGAAGATAGAAATTTAGCATTTTTATCTATGGGGTCACAACCAAGGTCGTGGTAAATCCACGAATTTCATTCAATTAAATTTTCTTATACTATAGAAATAAAACAAGAAATAAAGAAATAAACATTTGAATTCAGCATTATTCCATGGTTCCTATTTCAATTCAAAGCCTATCTTTTAAGAGAAACATAACCCCTCTTTTCTCATTCGCTCTCTATTGCATGGGTGGAAGAACAAAAATGGGATTAAAAAAAAAAAAGAACGATATTGAAAAGAAAAATGGACTTTTGAAACCCTTTTTATGTGTAACGGATAAAGAGTTGCGATTTCTTCTTATTCCTATAGAACATCTAGTAACAAGAATATGAAATCGTAAATAGCGAAAAATTCTTGCCTTGCGCGATCTAAGTCTAAGGAAATACAAAAAATTCGCTTATACACCAATCTCATCCACATCGAATTTATATATCAGAATAGCGGATAGAGGCATCATTCAAGGGGTCAGGTCTACTTACTTTATCTTTCTTTCCCATTTTATTATGGGTTTGATAAGAACCTTTTTTGTGGATAAATAATAAACAAAATTATAACCTGCTTGTTTTATTCTAACAAATCCTATATGGAACTGCCCGCTGAAGAAAAAATTTATCTGATTGTCTCTCAGCCTATATCGAATTTTGGAAAGAAAAAACAAGAATTTTCTTCTTTTTTTTATTAATATTAAGAAAAAAGAATATAATTAAAATGGAATTGGCAATATAATTTTTATACACTATCGTTATTTCTTGCCTCTGTCATATCACGAAAACCTTTTGATTTGGAACGGGGAGAGATGGCTGAGTGGACTAAAGCGGCGGATTGCTAATCCGTTGTACAATTTTTTTGTACCGAGGGTTCGAATCCCTCTCTTTCCGCCCCCTCGGATCATTTGGGACTTTCAAATTGTAAGGAATTCTGACCCCCGGATTTTCTCATAGATAAATGTACGAAATAAATCCAATTTGTAAGAAAAAATTCCCAAAAATTTTGGATTTTTACTCCTCACGCCCAGGATTACGTCCTGGGTCATTAGATAAGAATCCAAAGATAAAGAGGGAAACAAAGAATATCACTACTGTATAAACAAAAAGTTTGAGAGTAAGCATTACATAATCTCCAAGATTTTTTTTGTTAAGGAATAGATTACCCATTTTTTCTTACCACACAGATCCACTAGGATGGGTTTTGTTTATTTTGACACCTAAAAATGCAAAAATCAATTCTAAAAAAAATTTTAAGAATTGCTTTATAATAAGCAATCTTATCAATATCAATTAGTTTAGGTGTTGTGTGGGTACCTAAAGGTACCTGCTCAACGTAGGCGCAGGGGATAGAAAGGCTGATCCAAATTTATTGCTGCAGCTATACATTCAATGGAAAAGAATTTGAATTTTAGAATCGAAAGTTCATAATATAAGACTTCTCATCTCTTATCCATTTTTTGAATTTTTTTGGAATCAATACATCATTCAATTTGGCAGACAGAATAGTAAAGATTTCATCGAAAACTTACAGCTGCTTGCCAAACAAACGCTAATAGAAAAAAGAGTACAGGTATGACAGGCATAACATCCACGATTGGGTTGAAAATGGCATAAGCTTCGGGTAATTTGGCGAAGAAAAAGCTAGTCGGATAAAGAACAGAATTTAAACAGATACAGGTTAAACTAAGTATATTAGGCATAACAAGCATTTCGTTCTTGTAGAGTAGATAATTGAATTTTGATTGAGTTATTTTTCTAAGGGAAAAAGCAAAAGAAAAGGTGGATTCAAAATCCTTTTTTCTTCGGACTTTCCAAAACGCAAAATACCTCCTTGTATTCGCATTCTCAAATGAGAATGGAAGAAATTCGACTTTCATATAATATCTTAATAGAATTCCATGTAATGATCAATGCATTTTTTGGATTCTATATTATCCGCATGTCTAGAATCCTAGCAAGAAAATATGTCTCCTTTTTTAGGTAATTGAAGTGGGATTGACGAATATTATATAAAAATACTAATGTTTATTAGTGTCGCATAAAACGAAATGAAATGGGGCGTGGCCAAGTGGTAAGGCAGCGGGTTTTGGTCCCGTTACTCGGAGGTTCGAATCCTTCCGTCCCAGATTTTTTCTGATGAAGCGAAAGATAGAATCGTATTGTGCCCTGCGCGACACAAAAGTTTATTAAGGAGAATAATTATCTCTTAATGAACTCGTAGATTAGATGCATTTCTAAGCATTCATTTTCTTTCTCAGAAAACTAAAACTAAAGTGCCAAGTCCAGTCAAATTTAATATCTTTATTTTATTTTCCTGAAAAATTTTTGTCTATCAGGCACATTCAGGATATGCCCCTACTACTCATTACTCAATATGTGTTTTGAATATGTGTTTAGAAATTGGAACTTCTTAGATAAACTTTATGCTCCGTATCTATGAAGTGGGAATTCTTACAGGATACATTTGACACCCAATATGAAAGAAAAGAAGTATCCCCTTATTTATTTTCACCAAACTAAAGAACTAAAGTAAGTAAAAAAAAAGGGGGGGGTATCCTAATTCTATGTTTCATGGCCAGATTAAAGAGTAGGATGTTTTTTGTTTCAGCACAGGCCTTAAAACTTTTGACCAAGGTCGGCGGGAGAAAAAAGAAAAGGGTTTCCATTCTACGGATAGGGACTCTATTTTTCTATTTTAGGTATTATCCGATTTGCAAATATCCATTTATAAATCAATGGAATGCGAGGATTAGAGAGAAATTCATATATTCTGTCTACTCTACTTTCGAATTGATTGAAAAAAAAAATTATTAATGAGGTAAAACACTGTATATAAAATGAGACCTATCCCTTTATGATAGAGATAGATTTTTGTTGTATTATTAGTAAAAAAGAAGGATCCTTCTTTGGTTAAGCCAAAACGATCTCGATCTGTGATTCTTTAAATATCCAGAATGATCCATTTTCATTTTGGTAAGGTTAATGTAAGAACTGTTCGTTGGATAGAATGGATTCAAAAAAAATCGTACTTTACTTTTCTTATTTTTGATTTTGAGTTCTTTCTTTTAGGTAAAAGAAAGAATGCTATAATGCTATTAAGTAAAAGCAAAGACCCTAATTTTACTTTACAAAAAAACAAAAAAAATTCTTTCTTTTGTTATTCGAGTCGAAGAAGTATGAGAATTTTATAACTACCCAAAAACTACCAATCTTTTCATTGGCATAGCTTATTTGGTTATTCATTGGCTTATTTGGTTATATTCATTGGCTTATTTGGTTATATAGTTAATTGTTTTTGTTACAGAAAAATATATTAATTAATTTCATTAATTCAACTTTTTTGGAGGTTGATAGTTTATTTGTTGGGGAAGAGTCGATCCTTGTCATTTCAGAATTGATCATCTTGAGTTCTTTGTTGAGAATGGAAATTCAATAATAAATAAATTTTAAGCAAACTATTTTATTCCTCTTTTTCGAACTATGTTTCATTCATATGATAGAATATGGGTTTAAATAAATTGGATCTTTGCAGAGTGTTCCCCGAAAAATACTTAGTTTCTTTTATCCATATTTCTCCATAGATAGTTTGAATTAGTATACAAAAGCAATGACTATTCATGATTCCATCCATATTGGATCAATTCTCGATACCATTTTGCAATGAAATTAGAGGAATGTTATGGTAAAACTTCGTTTAAAACGATGTGGTAGAAAGCAACGTGCGACTTGAAGGACATGATCGATTGTGGATTTTTCTATCCATCATTTTCCATAGTAATGAAAATGCTCTTGGCTCGACATAGTCTGTTCTATTCGTCCCGAACCGAATTTGCGCTGGGTTGTTTGTAATGTAAGTAAATAGTACACGATGGAGCTCGAGAGGACAAAATTTATTTTTTATCAAGGGAAAGAATCTAGGGTTAGTGAAAACTAATAAATTTGGTCAACTTTGTCAGTCTATCCTTAATATAGAAATCAAAAGGTTAAAATAACAAAAAAGTCCAATTTTGGAAGATTGGAAAAACTTTTTCGATTAAAAGTTTATCCGAATCCATGGTTCATATTTGATTTCTATAGAAGAGTGAAATTTCTATAGAAGAGTGAAATGCTTTATCGAAGGAAATAAGAAAAAAGAAAGGGTATGTTGCTACTCTTTTGAAAGAAAAAAGAATAGGAGTTCCCTAAGTAATGTCTAAACCCAAGGATTTTGCAAATCAAAGATAAAGGATTCCGGAACAAGTAAACACGATTTTCAACCGTCTCAACAATAGAATTAGATCAGAATAAGGAATAAAAGTCAATTTGTTCGAGATGAGATAAAGAAAAGAGTTTAGAGACGACTCAAAAAATTTCGAAGGGTTTTTCTTTTGAAGTCCGTCAGTAAAAATTAGCCAACTTGAGTCATGAGTATAAATGAAATTTTTTTTCTTTTCTTTAAGGGAATTAATGCAAGTCATAATCCAATTTGTATCTACTTGTATTATAGACAGAAATTCGAATCATTTTCTCGAGCCGTATGAGGAGAAAACCTCCTATACGTTTCTAGGGGGGGGGTTGTTTATCTATATCTATCCCAATAAGCTATCTATCGAATCGTTGCAATTGATGTTCGATCTCGAAGAGAAGGAAGAGATCTTCGAAAAGTAGGTTTTTATGATCCGATAAAGAATCAAACTTGTTTAAATGTTCCAGCTATTCTATATTTTCTTGAAAAGGGGGCTCAACCTACAAGAACAGTTTATGATATTTTAAGGAAGGCAGAATTCTTTAAAGATAAAGAAATAACTTTGAGTTAATTGAAGAATTAAATGAATAAAAAAGTAGGAGAGGGTCGCTAGTACCCCTTAATTATTTAGACACAATTTGCCTCTTTCTTAGTCCTATTTTTTTTGCTGCATTTATGTCGTGCCAATCCAACAAAAGTCCTTATTTTATTTCCTTTTTGTATCTAATTGCATTGTATTTCCATTGACAAAGGTCTATTGAACATCTAGAATTTGTAGATAGATGGGTCTCTTTATCGTCACTCCATATTAGGTATTTCGGTCTACAACTTCGCTCAAATGATAGGGTTGCTCCCCTTGCATATACTCTCATACAAGCATACAAGATTTTTTGATTTCTTTAAATAAAAATTGCCAAAAAAATGACAATTTTGCCATTGTAATTGGGCCCCCTTTTTTACCCTTAGTGAAATTTAAGCGCATCTGTTCATTTTGGTATTTGAGTCTTGTTAATGGGTGATAAATCTTTCTTTTGATGTCTTGCTAATTCAATGTTTTAACAGGAGTGTCCGGTGTAATTCCATCGATTTTTGGATTTCGATTGTATCTAAGAGATCCTATTTTATCCGGGTTGCTAACTCAATGGTAGAGTACTCGGCTTTTAAGTGCGACTATGATCTTTTACACATTTGGATGAAGCAACAAATTCGTCCAGACTCTTGGTAGAGTCTAGAAGACCACGACTGATCCTCAAAGGTAATGAATGGAAAAAATAGCATGTCGTAATAAAATGAATTTATTTATTTTTTTTTTTTAATAAAAAAATTCCGATTTTCTGGGTCTAGTGAATAAATGGATAGAGACTGTCTCTAATTCTGGTAAAATAAAAAGCAACGAGCTTAACTTCTTAATTGGAAGGATTCCCCAATCTAATTAGACGTTAAAAATGGATTAGTGCCTGATGCGGGAAAAGGTTAGGTTTTGCTATGAGTGGACCCTTTACTTTTTTTTAGAAATCCTAATTATTTTTGATTATCGATTGAAAAGGGATGTTATGAAAAGGGATGTTATGAATTGAATGTGTAAAAGAAACAGTATATTGATAAAGAGACTGTATTCCAAAGTCAAAAGAGCGATTGGCCAGCAAAAATAAAGGATTAGTTCTTGTTTGTTTTGTAATTAGAACAAACATAAACTAATTAGATAGAAAAGGAGCGAAAAAAGATCTATGGATTAGACTCCCTTTCTTTCCAGGGTTTATATTATGCAACACCTTGTTCTGACCATATTGCACTATGTATCATAATTTGATAAACCGAGAAATGCTTTTTTTCTCTGATTCAAGTAGAAATACAAATGGAAAAATTCGAAGGGTATTCAGAAAAACAGAAATCTCGTCAACAATACTTCGTCTACCCACTTCTCTTTCAGGAATATATTTATGCATTTGCCCATGATTATGGATTAAATGGTTCCGAACCTGTGGAGATTTTTGGTTGTAATAACAAGAAATTTAGTTCACTACTTGTGAAACGTTTAATTATTCGAATGTATCAGCAGAATTTTTGGATTAATTCGGTTAATCATCCTAACCAGGATCGATTGTTGGATCACAGCAATTATTTTTATTCTAAGTTTTATTCTCAGATTCTATCTGAGGGGCTTGCGATCGTTGTAGAAATCCCACTTTCGCTAGGGCAACTATCTTGTCCGGAAGAAAAAGAAATACCAACGTTTCAAAATTTACAATCTATTCATTCAATATTTCCCTTTTTAGAAGACAAATTTTTGCATTTACATTATCTATCACATATAGAAATACCCTATCCTATCCATTTAGAAATCCTGGTTCAACTCCTTGAATACCGGATTCAAGATGTTCCGTCTTTGCATTTATTGCGATTCTTTCTCAACTATTATTCGAATTGGAATAGTCTTATTACGTCAATGAAATCGATTTTTCTTTTGAAAAAAGAAAATAAAAGACTATTTCGATTCCTATATAACTCTTATGTATCAGAATATGAATTTTTCTTGTTGTTTCTTCGTAAACAATCTTTT